AGAATTTCCCCCTCCCTTTATTTAATATTTAATTTACAGATATAAATTTTATAGATCAGTAATAATAATACCAGTAATTTTAATGTAGTATACACAATACTCTGAATTTATTTATGGACTCCGCATTTTATCAATTAAAATGTAAAATGAATCAATCTAATTTTGAATTTGATTCCGATAGGGATACAAAAGGGCGGTCCATTTTTACACTCACAAAAGTGAATAATTTAGGCCTAAAATTCTGAAGATTCTTTTGATTTATTTGTAGAGCTAATTGATACGACATTGACTTAGTATTGTAGTATCATATATGAAACTGGGATGTAAGACAGGGCATATGTGCAACTGTTTGCTTTCATATACCCTATCTGGTACAGAATATGGATGAAAAATTTTTCATCAACGGATTTTTGATCGCGGATACATATATATCCTTAACATACTGAAACGGCTGCCATTATTGGTATCAAACCAATAGCGATTCATACAAGCTAAATCTTCTAATCGATAATTAGGCCAAAGAAAGAACTTTAATTTAATTAATTCATTTTGATCTCTATCAAGATGTTTACTTTCATCCAAAAATTGACCCCAGTTTTTTATGTTATTTTCGTTGCAAAATACTGGATTTTTATCCACACCATTCTTATTCTTTGAATTGAAAGAAATTAGAATTCTAAATTCTCTACGACGTCTAGACGAGAAAATATTTTCAGGAACAAGCAAATCATAATCATTTTTATCTCTATTTTCCGTTATTCTTTGATGTCTTCGAGTGGATTCATCAAAATTATTCTTATCAACATATCTTTGTTCTCGGTATCTTTGATTACTTTGGTGCTTACTCTTATGAACCAATGAAATACCTATGGTTTGATACATAATAAATTTTCCATCATTTTTTATAGACAGACGAACGGGTTCGATAATAAATACCCCCTTTTTAATCAATTCTGTAGGAGTTAAATTCTTCTGAATCATCATTATATCTAGACTTATTTCTCTTCTTTGAATAGAGGATATAGTAATTTTTCTGGGATTTCGCAGTCTAAGCAGGAGACAATATACCTTGATATTATTGATCATTCTTTGATTCAAAGCATCGTCCCATCTCAATTGAAAAAGCAAATAACGTTTCAGGAATAAATCCAGTTCTGCTTTCGTCTTGCTCTTGTATTGTTTTTTCTTTTGACCTTTTTTCATGGCCGATTCCGCATAATCTTCTTGAATATCTGTTTTTTGGTTTGAGAGAACGGATCCAAGATTTTCTTGGTTTTGTGCATCTGATTCAAGATCTCCTTGATCTGCGGGTTCTTTTTCTTCTTGATTTCGATTCTTTAATTGAAACTTTTCATTCGATGGGCTAAAAAAATCCCCTTTTTGCTTTCCATTGATCTTTTTATTTTCACTATAATTTTCATTTTTATTTAAATTTAAAAGAAGTAATTTGCTTGGTATAATCCACGGTTTCATTTTATATGCATTATAAAGTAACACAAATTCTGGAAAGAACCAAAGTTCCAGATTCGATATGGGACGATTTAGTATTTCTTCATTCATTTCCATCCAATCAAAAAATATTTTTTTGTAATTGGGTGGCTTAATTTCTGAATCTTGATGAATTGTAAGATAAAAAAGATCTTGCTTATCAATTTTATCAATTATTTGGTAATTATGAGTCCCAATCTTAATATTTTGATTACTGTTGGCATCGGTCTTGATCCAGGCCTCAATATCGACTTTTTGTTTTCGAAAAAAATGGAGCATTTTCCAATCAAAATATTTTCTATCTGGATTTTTTTCCATATACATAATATCACCCTTTCCTAGATAATTATTGATAGGAATATCCCCTAGCATATCAAATAATTTGTTTTTATGTGTGGTATAATTATAAGAAATCTCTTGGTTCTTATTTACTTGTAATGGTGATCCATAAATATATGAGTCCTTTTTAGTTTCATAATTAATAGATTTATATGATAAAAGATCATATCTATAGTATTTTTTAAAATTATCTTTTTGGTTTGGTAATGAATATACTTCAAAATCTTTTTTATTTTTGTAATGAAGTATTTGGTCTTTTTCATACGAATCCCATTTATTTAAATCTTTAGTTTGAGCCGTACGACGTTGATTGACCCTATTTCGCCATTTTTGTGGTATTAATCTAGACCATCTAATCTGAGATAAACCGTATTGATAATGACCTCTTAACCAGTTTTTCCATTGATTCGTTCCATAACTTCGAAGTTTCTTATACCTTAATTCAGAATCAAATATTCCTTTTATTCCAAAAGAATCCTTTATTGCAGTCTTAAGAAAAAAAGACGTTCCATCATATTGAAGAACAGATCTTAACTTATACAAGTTAATAACTTGGGTTTGTGATAATTTGTAAAATACATATGCTTGTGACAAGGAAGATAAGTCACAAAAAATATGTGAATTCTTCTTACCATTACTAATATTATAAAGTGATTTTTTTATAGTCGAAATA